ATTTCATACTCGAATAAACCTCGTAATCGTAAGAAAGTAGGTTTTTTCACTATGGGCCTAGCAAAAGAAAAATTGAGATAGGTTTATATTGGGTTCCCCCCTTAAAAATCGGACGTGAAGGTTTCCTCTCATCCGGCTCAAGTAGTTACACCAAATAAGGAAGGGAGTTCTTTATTTTTTTACTTTGTTCAATAAAAAAAAAAAGAAAACCCTACAAAGAGCTACTCCTTACTCAAGTTTCCAGCAAGGACCAACCTTTCATTAATTCATTTTTCTTTTGACTTTCACTTTCTGAATGACTTATTTACGACAAAATTGAAATGTGAAATTCTTGAGTAGTCTGCTTCCCTTCAAATGATGAATCCCCCCTTAAAGGAATACTTTTGGACTCGTAAGGGATTTACTTGTCTATATATTGTTTCGTTCCATTCGATCTTTTAGGTCCCTACTCACCTCGACGGTTATGTCATGATGTCCCTTGAAGCATATATGCGATAGATAGACTTCTGTAACCATGCCCTATTTGCTTTCTTGAACGGAATCTCTCTCTAAAAGAAATGGAATGGCTAATTCCACGAAAAAATCTTTTTTTTTCACGAGGTATAACTAGCAATTCCCATTTATCTGTTACGGGATCGACCATGGATCAACTCCCCTTTCATTTAGAGTATTGAATACACCCATAATTCTGAGCTTCATGTTACTCCTTCCAAGACACATGTCAGAGTCGGGGGCATCCCAATCAGATTGAATGGGATGACAGTTTATTAGTCTGAATCTGTAAAATGCAAATTTCGATCAAATCACACATCGCAGTATACTAGGCCTTCTAATTCCTTAAGGGGTTTATCTAAAAGATTCGCGATATAACTCGGAAGACGTTTCAAATACCACACGTGAGTTACCGGACATGCGAGTTTGATGTATCCCATTTGATATCTTCGTATCCGAGAATCAACAAATTCCACCCCGCATTCTTCACAAAATTTCGGGTCCTCTTTTTCGGCTCCAATCACTCGATAATTTCCACAAGCACAAATTCCACTTTTTATGGGTCCAGAGATTCTTTCACAAAACAATCCATCTTTTTCCGGTTTATTGGTTTTATAATGAAAAGTATAGGGTTTTGTCACCTCTCCAACTATCTCTCCATTGGGTAGGATTTTGTTGGCCCAAGCCTTTATTTGTTGAGGAGACACTGGTCCAATTCGAAGTTGTTGATGTTTATATCGGTCGATCATAGAATAGAAATTCTGATTCATTCAGATCAAACTTCCTTCCTATTAATCTGGAAGTTCTTCTCAGATACAAGGAAATGATTCAGTTCTAGAGCCAAAGATCGTAGTTCTCGAACGAGCAATCGAAAAGATTCTGGAGCATCCTCAGGGTTAGGTACTATTCCTCCAATGATCGTAGCACCAAGTAATTCTTGACGAGCTCTAATATGATCAGATTTATAAGTAAGCATCTCTTGTAAAATATGAGCAACACCAAACCCCTCTAGAGCCCAAACTTCCATTTCCCCTACTCGTTGTCCCCCTTGCTTGGCCCTTCCTCTAAGGGGTTGTTGTGTAACAAGTGCGTAATGTCCACTCGAACGCCCATGGATTTTATCATCAACTTGATGAATTAATTTTAGGATATAGGACTTGCCTATTAGAACAGGTTGTTCAAAAGGATCTCCTGTTCTTCCATCAAATATTCTGCTTTTTCCCGGATACTCGGGTTCAAATACCCATGGATTTTTTGTTTGCTTACTGGCTTCATATAATTCAGAAAAGACTAGTTTTCTTGAAGCCTCTTGCTCATATCTCTCATCAAAAGGTGCTATTCTATAATGTCTCTTTAGCAGATCCCCCGCTAACCCGAGCGAACATTCAAATATCTGCCCCACATTCATTCGTGAGGGTACCCCTAATGGGTTGAAGACCATATCAACAGGTGTTCCGTCTTGCAAGTAGGGCATATCTTGTCTAGACAAAATTTTAGAAATGATACCTTTATTCCCATGTCTTCCAGCTACTTTATCGCCCACTTTGATTTCACGTTTCTGTGAAATATATACACGAATTCTTTCTGGATTATAACTGGAACCCCCCTTTTTCTGGATCCATCTCACATCAATAACTCGGCCCCTTCCACCTATAGGTAGTTTTAGAGAAGTTTCTTTTGCAGTGGATACCTGAATGCCAAGTATGGCTCGTAATAATCTATCCTCTGGGGCATACGAGGATTCGTTTGCTGCTTGAGGGGTTAATTTACCTACTAAAATATCACCGGCTTCTATCCAAGATCCCAGCATCACAATTCCGTTTCTGTCTAAATTTCGGAGTAAATGAGCCTCTAAATGCGGTATTTCCTTAGTGATTCTTTCGGGACCTTGGCTTGTCACATGAGTCTGAATTTCATATTTCCGTATGTGAAAAGAAGTATAAATATCTTCATATACCAGACGTTCGCTAATTAGTACTGCGTCTTCAGAATTGTAACCTTCCCATGG